CTCTTGTTTTTCATTCCCATTTCCATAGGAATGAATACTATGATTGACGTTTCGAACAGGCATGAATACAGCATCTACAGGATAACTTCCATCTTGAAAGTTATGTGGCATCTTTATAAGATATCCGCGATTTCTTTCAATTTCTAATCCAATACGTAAATTTATTGGTTCTGTCAAGCTAGCTATATGTTGTGTATTGTCGACAATTTCTACATAAGGTGGTAAGATGATATCTCGAGCAGTTACATATCCAGGACCTCTAACACAAATAGACGCGTCACAAGTTCCATATAGATTACTTCTCAATACAATTTCTTTCAAATTCATTATAATTTCGTGGGCCGATTCTTGAATACCCGTTATAGTAGAATATTCGTGGGAGACGTTCTCAGATTTTACACGTGTGATACATGTTCCTTCTATTTCTCCAAGCAAAGCTCTTCGCATCGCAATGCCTATTGTGTCGGCTTGTCCTTTCATAAGTGGAGACAGAATAAATCGACCATAATAAAGGCGTTTACTGTCTGTTCTTGATTCAACACACTTCCACTGTAGTGTCCGAGTAGATACTGTTACTTTCTCTCGAACCATAGTAATAATATTTTTTTTGATTGAATTATTTATTTCTCTTGTTTCTCTTGAAATTTCTTCACTGTTTATTTCTATACACGTCTTTTTTTCGGAGGTCTACAGCCATTATGTGGCATAGGGGTTACATCCCGTACAAAAGTTAATAGTATACCACTTCTACGAATAGCTCGTAATGCGGCGTCTCTTCCGAGACCGGGACCTTTTATCATGACTTCTGCTCGTTGCATACCTTGATCTACTACTGTACGAATAGCAACTGATGCTGCAGTTTGAGCGGCAAAGGGTGTCCCTCTTCTTGTACCCTTGAATCCACAAGTACCGGCCGAGGACCAGGAAACCACCCGACCTCGTACATCTGTAACTGTAACAATGGTATTATTGAAACTTGCTTGAACATGAATAACTCCCTTTGGTATTTTACGTGCACTTTTACGTGCACCAATACGTACATTTCTACGTAAACCAGTTCTCGGTATACCTTTTGCCATATTGTATCATCTCATAAATATGAGTCAGAAATATATGGATATATCCATTTCATGTCAAAACAGATTCTTTATTTGTATTTGTACGCTGAGCTCTTTAGTGAGTCTGATTATCCCTTTATCCTTGTCTTTGTTTATGTCTCGGATTGGCACAAATTACTCTAATGCGACCCCGTCTACGGATTAGTCGACATTTTTCACAAATTTTACGAACGGAAGCTCTTATTTTCATATTTGTCATTCCTTATCTTAATTCTGAATCTACTTCTCGATAGAAAATAGGTTTCTTGGAATTTTTTATCTTGAATCGTATTGAATAAAAATCACCTAATCCTTCAAATCTTTGTTTCGGAGTCGATAAATTATACGTCCTCTGGTTGAATCATAACGACTTACTTCAATTTTGACTTTATCTCCGGGAAGTATCCGTATAAAACTACGCCGGATCTTTCCCGAAACATAACCTAGAATCAGATCCTCATTATCTAAACGAACCCGGAACATGCCATTGGGAAGCGATTCAGTAATTAAACCTTCATGAATCCATTTTTGTTCTTTCATTCCAGGTAAAGCCCCCTTGAGGTATCAACTAATGGAGGAGAAACGATATTAGACAACTCACCCCCTTATCTTTTTTTTTTTTACAAATAGGAAGAGGTTTCGGATTTCATTTGGATATTAAATGGATTACCATATATAACATAAAATTTCTCCGCCGATTCCTTCTAGTCGAGCCTCCCGATCTGTCATTATACCCCGAGAAGTAGAAAGAATTACAATCCCTATCCCACCTAAAATTCTAGGAATTCGTTGAGAGTTAGAATAAATTCGTAGACCGGGTCGGCTGATCCGTTTTAAATTTAACAAATTCCTATAGGGTCTTTTCCTATTCCTGCTATGTCGCAGGGTTAAAACTAAAAAATTTTGGTTTTTTTCTCGATGTTTTCTGACGTTTTCGATAAAACCTTCTCGGAAAAGTATTTTAACAATATTTTCGGTAATATTAGTAGATGCTATGCGAACAACTCTTTTTCTATCCATATCAGCATTTCGTATAGAGGTTATTATCTCAGCAATAGTGTCTCTACCCATGATGAACTCAAACTTTTGGTGTCTCAAAATTGGATATAATTAACATGTTTTTTTATTGGTTTATGAATATAAAATTTTTAAGGTATATACGCGAAACACAAGCTACGAATTAATCTAGTTCTTAAACTATTTCTTTTCAAATACCCCAAAAATATCAGATCTCTTTTTATTTTATAATACTTCTATAATACTTCGGGAGCTAATGAAACTATTTTAGTAAAATTTAATTGTCTCAATTCGCGGGGGATTGCCCCAAAAATGCGAGTTCCTTTTGGGTTTCCTTCTTGATCAATTACAACTGCAGCATTGTCATCATATCGTATTATCATACCGCTGTCACGTTTAAGTTCTTTACAGGTACGAACAATTACAGCTCTGACTACTTCTGATTTTTCTAGGGGCATATTTGGTACTGCTTCTTTGATCACAGCAACAATAACGTCACCAATATGAGCATATCGGCGATTACTAGCTCCTATGATTCGAATACACATCAATTTTCGAGCCCCGCTGTTATCCGCTACATTTAAATAGGTCTGAGGTTGAATCATATAAATTTTTGAGTCTATTCTTCCAATGCAAAGGATGAAAAAAAATAAAAGAAATATTGTTTGTCTAAGTCTAAAAAAAGAAACCTGCGATTTTGTTTCATCCCCAAGACTCATTTCTGTCGGTTCTATATTTTTATCCCGAAATAATAAATTGAGTTCGTATAGGCATTTTGGATGCTGCTATTAAAATAGCCCTTTTAGCTATATTTTCGGTTACTCCACCCATTTCATATAGTATTCGCCCCGGTTTAACAACAGCTACCCAATATTCAGGGGATCCTTTCCCTGAGCCCATACGTGTTTCAGCAGGTCTTACTGTAACTGGTTTATCTGGAAAGAGCCGGACCCATATTTTTCCACCACGGCGTGCATTTCGTGTCATTGCTCGGCGACCTGCTTCGATTTGTCTCGATGTGATCCAAGCGGGTTCAAGTGCTTGAAGAGCATATTTACCGAAACAAATATGATTACCTCGATAAGATATTCCCTTCATTCTTCCTCTATGTTGTTTACGGAATTTAGTTCTTTTGGGGTTATAGTTGATGGTTGTTTCGGAATTTCATCTCTACTACAGAGCTGGACGTGAGAGTTTCTTCTCATCCAGCTCCTCGCGAATAAAAGGATTCAAAATGGAATTTCAATTAATTTGAATAGCTATTAGAACATTTTTAGAAAAGATTTTATTTTTTTCTAACGTCCTAATAAATCTTTATTGTCTTTTGTCCTTTATCCGAGTTTACCAATTCAAAAAAAGAAAGTTTTCGCGGGCGAATATTGACTCTTGCAATCTCTATTTCAGTCCTAGCACTTGTTCGTCACTTTTCCGAATAGATGAATTAATTTCCGGTTCATTTCGCCATCCTAACTAGTGAATTATTAAGATTCATTTGTTTAATAAAATCTTTTGCATTCACAGGTTCCTTCGTTTCCACCACTTCGTACTAAATGATTAGGTCAGAATTCTACAACGGAGCTCATAATCTAATTTATTCTTGAGTCAACCTTCTTAGTCTTTATTGACTCGAAGCTCTTGAGTTTTTTCTTCTCTTCTATCAGAAATTCCTTGAAAATTTCATTATGTATGAATCAATTAGTATTGATGCTTTATTACATTGTCTTTTATGAGATAACCCACAGACCTTCCATATTAGAATTCTATATCATTGATATTATTTTTCTCTCTTTCTCTCATCCTTCCATTTATCCACACCTTTCTTCTGTAATTTTGCTTTAAAAAAGTTTAATTATTTCAGTTGCTACAAAGATATGACTTATTTAACATATCTTGACTGGTTCTTTAGATCCAGATAATATGAAGTGATGAATTGGTTTTCATACTATCGGGTCGGTCTTTTGTAACCCTAACCCTAAAAAAAAACCAACGAGTCACACACTAAGCATAGCAATTATATCAAAAGGTCAATTGAATTTTTATTCAACCCTATAGAATTAAGAATTAGTTTGATTGGTAGGAAAAAGAATGAACGAGTTTCTCCCTTTTTCCTTCTATCAATAGATAGAAGGAAAAAACAATGAAAGTTTTCTTATTCCTCTTCCTTGTCTATAAAAATCCAAATTTTGATGCCCAAAACCCCATAGATAGTCCGAACTGTATAGGAACAATAATTTATTTTAGCTCGAATGGTTTGTAGGGGAACCCTGCCCTCTCTGATCCATTCGACACGGGCAATTTCTTTTCCGTCGATACGCCCTGCAATTTGTACTTGAATTCCTTTTGTATCCGCTTGTTCAGTTAATTCAATAGCCTTTTTCATTGCTTTTCGAAATGAAACTCTATTTTTTAATTGTCCGGCTATAAATTCTGCAAGAATATTAGGGTTCCCGTAAGGTTTTGCAATTCTTGTGATAGCAATGTTAAGTTTTCGATTCACATAATGAAATTTTTTTTGTAGATTCATTTGTAATTCTTCGACCCCTCGCGGTCTACTTTCTATTAATAACTTTGGGAATCCCATAAAGATTATGACCTGGATCAAATCGATTCTTTTTTGAATCTCAATATGCGCAATTCCCTCGGCGCCGGAGGATATTTTCATATTCTTTTGAATATAATTTTTAATAAAGTCTCTTATTTTTTGATCTTCTTGTAGGTCCTCAGAATAATTTTTTGGTTTTGCAAACCAAAGGGAATGATGACTTTGGGTTATACCAAGTCGGAAACCAAGTGGATTTATTTTTTGTCCCATACTACCTCACTATCACTATTATATACATTATGATCTACCATAGTTGTCTTTTTCCATCTAGGGTTTTTTAACGA